CTATATGAAAAATTTTTATATATAAATAAATTTTTTATGATTTATATAATTTAATTTAAATTTATTTTACATATAAATTTTAGTGTATATTTTTAATTATTTTAAAAATTTTTAAAAATTTAATTTTAATAGTAATTAATATTAAAAATTTAAGAAATTAAGATTTAGTAATATTTATTTATTATTAACAAATTTTGTGCCAGCAGTTGCGGTTAAACAAAAAATAATTTAAATTTTATTAGTAAATAATAAATATTATAATAAAAATTAAATATTAAATTATTAGGTGAAATTTTAATTTAATTAAAATTTAATTTAATAATATGATTTATAAAATTTTATAAAAAACTAGAATTAGATACTCTATTATTAAAAATTAAATTGATTATACTAAAATAGTATATAATTATTTATAAAAACTTAAATAATTTGGCGGTATTTTAGTTCATTTAGAGGAATCTGTTTAATAATTGATAATCCACGAATAAATTTACTTAATTTATATATTTTGTATATCGTTGTTAAAAAAATATTTTTTAATAAAAATAATATTTTAAAATTTTTAAAATAAATTAATTCAGATCAAGATGCAGATTATAATTAAGAATAAAATGGATTACAATAAAAATAATTAAATGGATATTATTTTTTAAAGATAATTGAAGGTGGATTTAAATGTAATTTTATTTATTTTATTAAAATGATTAAAAATTAAAATATGTACATATTGCCCGTCGCTTTCATTAATAAATTGGAATAAGTCGTAACAAAGTAGAGGTACTGGAAAGTGTTTCTAGAAAGAACAAATTAGAGCTTGAATAAAAGTATTTCATTTACATTGAAAAGATATTAAATTTAATTAATTTGAGGGGGAAAAATTAAAAAAAAAAACTAATAAAAAAATTTTTAAAGTGTATTTTAATGGGGGTTAAAGTATATATTTAGAAAAAATTAATAAATTTATAGTGTAATAGTATTGTAAAAGAATTTTTAAATAGGGGAAAATTTAAATTATTTTTAAGTAAATTTTATTTATTGTATCTTGTGTATCAGAGTTTATTAATAATATTTTTTAATAAAAAATTTCTCGAATTTAAAAGAGTTAATTAATTATAAAAGTTAATGTTGAATAATTATTTTTAATAATTAATTTGAAATGAAATGTTAATCGTTTTTAAAAATATCTAGTTTTTTTAGAAAAAAATTTAATTTTAAATATTAAATTTAAAAATTTTATTTAATAAAGTTTTATTTATTAATATTTAATATTTTAAGGGATAAGCTTTAAAATAAATTTTTATAATTAATTTTAATTTATTAAAATTTTAAAATTTAAATTGTTATATAAATTATAATTTTTTAATAATAGAGTATCTAATTCTAGTTTTTTATAAAATTTTATAAATCATATTATNAAAATATATTTTAATTAAATAAATTTAGTTATAATGATAAAATTAGTATATAAGATTTATAAAATTATTATTTTATAAAAAGTTAATTAAAGGAATTCGGCAAATAGATATATTCACTTGTTTATCAAAAACATGTCTTTTTGATGTTAATTTAAAGTCTAATCTGCCCACTGATAATATATTAAAGGGCTGCAGTAATTTGACTGTACAAAGGTAGCATAATCATTAGTCTCTTAATTGGTGACTTGTATGAAAGATTGGATGAAATATAAACTGTCTCTAATTAATTAATAGAATTTAATTTTTTAGTTAAAAAGCTAAAATAAATTTAAAAGACGAGAAGACCCTATAGAGTTTAATATTAAATTTAATTATTATTTATTTATAAATTTAAGAAATTAAGATTGAATGAGATATTTTATTGGGGTGATAGAAAAATTAAATTAACTTTTTTTAAATGTTTACATTTATATATGAATATATGATCCATTTTTAGTGATTAAAAGAAAAAATTACCTTAGGGATAACAGCGTAATTTTTTTTTTTAGTTCAAATAGGAAAAAAAGTTTGCGACCTCGATGTTGGATTAAGATAAAATTTAAATGCAAAAGTTTAAAATTTTGATCTGTTCGATCATTAAAATCTTACATGATCTGAGTTCAAACCGGTGTAAGCCAGGTTGGTTTCTATCTTTAAATAATAATGATATTTTAGTACGAAAGGATCAAATATTAAAAATAATTTTATTTAATTGAATATTATTAATTATGTATTTACTATTTTGGCAGATAAGTGTAATGATTTTAGAAGTCATAAATATATAATTTATTATATATGTAGTATTGATAATTAATGATATATTTATATTTGTTGTAGGATTTTTAATTACAATTATTGGATTAATAGTAGGGGTTGCTTTTTTAACTTTATTAGAACGTCAAGCTTTAGGATATATTCAAATTCGAAAAGGTCCCAATAAAGTTGGTTATATAGGGATTTTACAACCTTTTTCTGATGTTATTAAATTATTTAATAAAGAACAAACTTTTCCTAATTATTCTAATTATGTGGCATATTATTTTTCTCCTGTAGTAAGTCTTATTGTTTCTTTAATATCTTGATTGTTAATTCCTTATTGTTTTAATTTAATTAGATTTAATTTAGGTATTTTATTTTTTTTATGTTGTACAAGAGTAGGAGTTTATATAGTTATAATTGCTGGTTGATCTTCAAATTCTAATTATGCTTTATTAGGAGGATTACGAGCTGTTGCTCAAACTATTTCTTATGAAGTTAGATTAGCTTTAATAATATTATCAAGAATTTTAATAATTATAAATTTTAATATAATAAAATTTTTTTTTTATCAAGAAATTTTATGATTTTTTTTTTTAATAATACCTTTAAGATTATGTTGATTATCTTCAAGATTAGCTGAAACTAATCGAACACCTTTTGATTTTGCTGAAGGGGAAAGAGAATTAGTATCAGGATTTAATGTAGAATATAGAAGAGGAGGATTTACTTTAATTTTTTTATCAGAATATTTAAGTATTTTATTTATAAGAATATTATTTGTTTTAATATATATAGGAGGTTATAGATTAAATTTGATTTTTTATATTAAGTTAGTTTTTATTTCTTTTGTATTTATTTGAGTTCGTGGTACTTTACCTCGTTATCGATATGATAAATTAATATATTTATCATGAAAAAGATATTTACCGATTTCTTTAAATTTTTTATTATTTTTTTTAGGATTAAAAATTTTTTTAGTTTAGTTAATATTTTTAGTATAAATTAATAGAATTAAATATTCTTTCTTAAGTTTTCAAAACAAATGCTTTAACAAGCTCATTAATTAATTAAAAATTAGATTATCTCAATATTTATTAATAATTGGGGTGATGATAAAATAAGAGAAATATATTAAGGTGAGTAATTGACTAGTAATAATATAAGGTTCTTCTACAGGACGAGCTCCAGCTCATGTTAAAAGAATAATTGTTGTTGTTATAATTCAAAATATGATTTGACTTAGGGGATAAAATTGAATTCCTTGAATTTTTTTATTAAATGTAAAAGGTAAGATAATTAAAATAAGAATAGATATAACTAAGGCAATTACTCCTCCTAATTTATTAGGAATTGATCGTAAAATAGCATAAGCAAATAAGAAATATCATTCAGGTTGAATATGAATTGGTGTAACTAATGGATTGGCTGGGATAAAATTATCAGGATCTCCTAATAAGTAAGGATTGGTTAAAGTTAATAAACTTAATAATAATAATAAAATAATAAATCCAATTAAATCTTTGAATGTAAAAAATGGGTGAAATGGAATTTTATCTAAATTTCTATTAATTCCTAGAGGGTTATTAGAACCTGTTTGATGTAAAAATAATAAGTGAATTAATGTTAATATTAAAATAATAAATGGTAATAGAAAATGAAATGAATAAAATCGTGTTAAAGTTGCATTATCAATTGCAAATCCTCCTCAAATTCAATTTACTAATATAGATCCTAAATAAGGGATAGCTGAAAGTAGATTTGTAATTACAGTAGCTCCTCAAAAGGATATTTGTCCTCAAGGTAAAACATAACCTATAAAAGCTGTTGCTATTAAAATAAATAAAATAATAATTCCTACTATTCATGTATATTTTAAGTTAAAAGATTCATAATAAATTCCTCGTCCAATATGTAAATAAATACAAATAAAAAAGAAAGAAGCTCCATTAGCATGAAGAGTTCGGATTAATCAACCATAGTTTACATTTCGGCAAATATAATTAACTCTATAAAAAGCTAATTCAATATTAGCGGTATAATATATAGTTAAAAATAGTCCTGTAATAATTTGTATAATTAAACATAAAGCTAAAAGAGAACCAAAATTTCATCAAGATGAAATATTAGATGGAGAAGGAAGATCAATTAGTGAATTATTTATAATTTTTAATAAAGGATGATTTTTTCGTAAAGGTAAAAATTTATTTATCATTAGTTTATAGTTTAATAATTTATAGATCGTAAAGGTCCAAAAAAAATATTAGTAATTTTTACAATAGCAATTAGTGTAATAAAAAGATAAATAATTAATATTATCATTAAAAAGTAAGTTTGATTATTATATAATTTAGTTAAATTAATTTTATTTTCATTATTTATAAAAATAAAAAAATTTAATAGATTTTTTATTTCATAATTAAAAGAAAAGTTTAATCAATTTAAGTTATATATATAAATAAATCTTAATAAAATAGATGAAATAAATATAAGAAATATTATATTTTTTAAGAATAAATTTATATTGAATAATTCATTTGAAGCTACTCTTGATACATAAATAAATAATACTAATAATCCTCCTAGAAATACTAAAAATAAAATATATGAAAATCAATATGAATTAATTAATATTCCTGATAAAAGACAAGTGATTAAAGTTTGTGTTAAAATTATTAATCCTATTGATAAGGGATGATTTAAAAATAATATAATAATAGAAAATATAATGATTATGAAAGAAAGAAATATTTTTAAAATTTCAAAGAATAGTTTATTAAAATAATAATTTTGGAGATTATAGATAAAGAAATTCTTTTTCTTTGAAGTTTTTAAAGATTAAACTTATTTTTGATTTACAAGACCAATGTTTTTTTTTAAACTATAAAAACTAACTAATGATAATATTAAATATATGATTTATTGTTATATTAATATTTATTTTTGGAAATATAATTTTTATTTCTAAACATAAACATTTATTAGTTGTTTTATTAAGATTAGAATTTATTGTTTTAAGAATTTTTTTTTTAATAATTATTTTTTTTAATTATATTGAATATGATATATATATATTAATAATTTTTTTATTATTTTCAGTTTGTGAGGGGGCTTTAGGGCTATCTATTTTAGTTTCTATAATTCGAACTCATGGAAATGATTATTTTCAGAGATTTAGATTATTATAATGATAAAATTTTTATTTATAATAATTTTTATAATTCCTTTATGTTTTTTAAAAAATATATTTTGAATGGTTCAAATATTATTAATATTAATAATAATAATATTTTTAAATTTAAATATAAATATTATTAATTTTTGTAATTTAAGATATATATTAGGATGTGATTTAATTTCATATGGTTTAATTTTATTAAGAATTTGAATTTGTATATTAATAATTATAGCAAGTGAAAATTTAAATAAAATTAATTTTTATGTTAATTTTTTTTTATTTAATATTATTATTTTATTAATTATATTATATTTAACTTTTAGATCTTTAAATTTATTTATATTTTATTTATTTTTTGAAGGTAGATTAATTCCTACATTAATATTAATTATTGGATGGGGATATCAGCCTGAACGAATTCAGGCTGGAATATATTTATTATTTTATACTTTATTTGCTTCTTTGCCTATATTATTAGGAATTTTTTTTATTTTTTATAATTTAAATTATATAATTATATATTTTTTTAAGTTTTTTAATTTAAATTTTTTTTTATTATATTTATCTATAATTTTAGCTTTTTTAGTAAAAATACCTATATATTTTGTTCATTTATGATTACCAAAAGCTCATGTAGAAGCTCCTGTTTCAGGTTCTATAATTTTAGCAGGAATTATATTAAAATTAGGGGGATATGGACTTTTACGGATTATAATTATTTTTCAAAAAATTAATATAAAATTTAGATTTATTTGAGTAGTTATTAGATTATTAGGGGGATTATATATTAGATTAAATTGTTTTTGTCAAGTTGATATAAAGTCATTAATTGCTTATTCTTCTGTTGCTCATATAAGTTTAGTAATTTGTGGAATTATAACTATAAATTATTGGGGTTATTTAGGTTCATATATTATAATAATTGGTCATGGATTATGTTCTTCTGGGATATTTTGTTTAGTTAATATTAATTATGAGCGATTACATAGACGAAGATTATTTATAAATAAAGGAATAATAAATTTTATACCTTCTCTAAGTTTATGATGATTTTTATTAATATCTTCAAATATGGCAGCTCCTCCTTCAATAAATTTAATAGGGGAAATTAGTTTAATTAATAGAATTATTAGATGATCATATTTATCAATATTTACTCTTGTTATAGTTTCTTTTTTTAGTGCTGGTTATAGATTATATTTATATTCTTATACTCAACATGGGAAATATAATATAAGTATTTATAGATTTTATACTGGTACTTCTCGTGAGTATTTAATATTAATATTACATTGATTACCTTTAAATTTTTTAATTTTAAAAATTGATTTTTTTATAATTTGATTTTATTTAAATAATTTAAAAAAAATATTGATTTGTGGAGTCAAAAATATGAAATTTCATTTTAAATCATAAAAAATTTTTCTATTTGTTTTATTAGTTTTTTTTTATTATTTTTTTTTAGTTTAATTAATTTTTTTTTTATAGTTTATTTTATTATAGAAAATATAGTTTTATTTTTAGAATGGGAAATTATTTCTTTTAATTCTATGACTATTGTTATATCTATTTTATTAGATTGAATATCATTGTTATTTATAATATTTGTTTCTATAATTTCATCTTCAGTTATTTATTATAGAAAAAGATATATATCTTCAGAATTAAATTTAAATCGTTTTATTATTTTAGTTTTATTATTTGTATTTTCTATGATTTTATTAATTATTAGACCTAATATAATTAGAATTTTTTTAGGCTGAGATGGATTAGGTTTAATTTCATATTGTTTAGTTATTTATTACCAAAATATTAAATCTTATAATGCTGGGATATTGACAGCATTATCAAATCGTATTGGAGATGTTATAATTTTAATAGTAATTTCATGAATAATAAATTATGGGAGATGAAATTATATTTTTTTTTTAAATTTTATAAATAATGATATTATAATAAAAATTATTGGAGTTTTATTAATTATTGCTGCTATAACAAAAAGAGCTCAAATTCCTTTTAGATCTTGATTACCTGCTGCTATAGCAGCACCAACTCCAGTATCTGCATTAGTTCATTCTTCTACATTAGTAACTGCTGGAGTTTATTTATTAATTCGATTTAATTTAATGTTAATTGATATATTTTTTTTAAAGTTTTTATTACTATTATCAAGATTGACAATACTTATAGCAGGTATTTCGGCAAATTATGAATTTGATTTGAAAAAGATTATTGCTTTATCTACTTTAAGTCAGTTAGGGTTAATAATAAGAATTTTAAGAATAGGATTACCAGATTTAGCTTTTTTTCATTTATTAACACATGCGATATTTAAAGCTTTATTATTTATATGTGCTGGGGTAGTAATTCATATGATAAATGATATTCAAGATATTCGTTATATGGGGGGAATTAGATTTTATATTCCTTTAACTTCTTTATGTTTAAATATTTCTAATTTAGCTTTATGTGGAATTCCATTTTTAGCAGGATTTTATTCTAAGGATTTAATTTTAGAAATGGTAAGAATAAGAAATTTAAATTTATTAATTTTTTTTTTATATTATTTTTCAACTGGATTAACTATATATTATACAATTCGTTTATTATTTTATTTAATAATTAATGATTATAATTTAATAGTTATTTATAATATAAATGATGAAGATTATATTATATTAAAAAGAATATTTATATTATTATTTATAAGATTAATTACAGGAAGATTTTTAAGTTGATTGATTTTTAATTATCCTTATATAATTTATTTACCTTATAATTTAAAAATAATAGTTATTTATGTGATATTAATAGGATTATTGATAGGATATTTAATTAGAAATATAAAAATTTATTCAGTTAATAAGTTTTTAATAACTTATAATTTAAGAAATTTTTTATGTTTAATATGATTTATACCAAATCTTTCTACTTATGGATTAAATTATTATTTTTTAAAAATTGGTCAAAGTTTATTAAAAAATTTAGATATAGGTTGAAGAGAAGAATATAGAGGTCAAGGAATATTTAATATTGTAAAAAATTATTCTATTTTCTATAATTTTTTACAAATAAATAATTTTAAAATTTATTTATTTAGATTTTTTTTTTGAATATTAATTTTTTATTTATTATTAATAATAATATAAATTTAAATAGCTTATAATAGAGTATAATATTGAAGATATTAGGGAGATTATTAAATCTTTAAATATTTATAAAAAAAGATTTTTATTTTTACAATGAAAATGTAATGTTTTAAATAAACTATATAAATAAGAAATATTAATAGATATTCTCTACTATAAGTTAAGTTAGTAGCTTAATTTTTATATTTCTTTAATTGGAATTAAAATTCATTAATATCATTAACAGTGATATACCTCTATTTTGGTTTCAATTAAAAATATGGAGTTATTAACTCTTTCTTTTAAGTCGAAATTAAATGCATAATATTGCTTCATATTTAAGATAAATTGAAATCAATATTTTTTGAATGCAAATCAAATGTTTTAATAAACTATAATCCTAATTTGTTCAATTTAATATGTTTTGATTTCATTCATGATAAAGACCTAATAAAAGTATTAATAAAAAGAAGAATCTAATTTTTATTATAGAAAAAAAATTAACAAGATTAAAAGAATAAATTAAAGGAAAAATTAATGCAATTTCTACATCAAAAATTAAAAAAATTACTGTAATTAAAAAAAAATGAAGAGAGAATGGAATTCGTGCAGAAGATTTGGGGTCAAATCCACATTCAAATGGTGAATTTTTTTCTCGATCTATAAATGATTTTTTTGATAAAATAATAGTTAAAAATATTAAAATATTAGAAATTATTATAATAATTAAAGAAGTGATAAATAATAAATTAATTATTTATATTAAATTAAATTAAACTTTTTGATTGGAAATCAAATATACTAAATATATTATATAAATAAATTAATTACCTCATCAATAAATAGAGATATAAAGGAATAATCAGACTACATCAACAAAATGTCAGTATCAGGCTGCTGCTTCAAATCCAAAATGATGTTTATTAGAAAAATGAAAATTTATATGTCGAATGAGACAAATTATTAAAAAAATTGTTCCGATAATTACATGTAATCCATGAAATCCTGTAGCTATAAAAAATGTTGAACCATAAATTGAATCGGCAATAGTAAATGGAGCTTCTAGATATTCATAGGCTTGAAGTATAGTAAAATAGATTCCTAAAACAATAGTAATAAATAATCCTTGAGAAGATTGGGAAAAGTTATTTTCTATAATTGCATGATGAGCTCAAGTTACAGATACTCCTGACGTAATTAAAATAATAGTATTTAAAAGAGGAATTTGGAAAGGATTAAAAGGTGAAATTCTAAAAGGAGGTCATATAGCTCCAATTTCAATATTAGGGGATAAACTACTATGGAAAAAAGCTCAAAAAAAAGAAATAAAAAAAAAAATTTCAGAAATAATGAATAAGATTATTCCTCATCGTAATCCTTTAGATACTAATATAGTATGTCTTCCTTGATATGTTCCTTCTCGACAAATATCTCGTCATCATTGATATATTGTTAATAAAATAATTAAATATCCTAATATTAATAAGTTTATATTAAATTCGTGAAATCATTTAACTATTCCTGTAACTAAAGTTATTACTCCAATAGCTCCTGTTAAAGGTCAAGGTCTATAATCTACTAAATGAAATGGGTGATTATTATTTATTGTCATTAATTTACTTCACTAGAATATAATGTACTTAAAATAGAAATTACATATGCTTGAATAATTGCAACTGCTGATTCAAGAATTAGTAATAGAATTTGTATAAAAATTAAAATAAATAATATATAAAATGTTATATTATTACCAGTACTTCTTAATAAAGTAAGTAATAAATGTCCTGCAATTATATTAGCAGTTAGTCGAACAGCTAATGTTCCAGGACGAATAATATTACTAATTGTTTCAATTAATACTATAAAAGGTATAAGAATAGAAGGTGTTCCTTGAGGAATTATATGAATAAATATATGTTGATAGTTATTAATTCAACCATATAATATAAATCTTAATCATATGGAAAGAGAAATAGATAAAGAAATAGTAAGATGACTAGTTCTTGTAAAAATATAGGGAAATAATCCTAAAAAATTATTAAATAAAATAAATGAAAATAATGAAATAAAAATAAAAGTAGATCCATTAAATCTATTTTTACCTAATAATATTTTAAATTCATTATGAAGTTTATTTAAAATGAAGTTTCAAATTACAAATTGTCGATTAGGAATAAGTCAGAAAGAATAAGGAATAAATATTAATCCAATAAAAGTTCTAATTCAATTTAATGATAAATTAAAAATATTTGTAGAAGGATCAAAAATAGAAAATAAATTATTTATCATTTTCAATTAAAGTTTTTTATATTTTTATATAAAGATTTATTATTATTTTTATTTACATTAAAAATATAAAAATTTATAATATTAAAAATAATAAAAATTAAAATAAATAGGATAAATGATAAAATTCAATTAATTGGTATTATTTGAGGAATAAAAGAATATTACTAATGTAATAATTTAAATTTGACATATTTATGTTATATTTTAACTAATTCTTTCATTAGAAGTAAATGCTAATTTACTATAAAATGGTTTAAGAGACCAGTACTTGCTTTCAGTCATCTAATGAAGAATAATTATTAATTCAATTAATAAAATTTTTAATTGAAATTCTTTCAATTATAATAGGTATAAATCTGTGATTAGCTCCACAAATTTCTGAACATTGACCGAAAAAAATTCCAGGTCGATTAATAAATAAATTAGTTTGATTAAGACGACCAGGATTAGCATCAATTTTTACTCCTAAAGAAGGAATAGTTCATGAATGAATTACATCAGCTGCTGTAACTATAATTCGAATTTGATTGTTTATAGGTAAAATAATTCGATTATCAACATCTAATAAACGAAAATTATTAGGTGTTGATTTATCATATTGAATTATATAGGAATCGAATTCTACATTATTGAAGTCTGAGTATTCATAACTTCAATATCATTGATGGCCAATTGATTTTAAGGTAATTAATGGATTATTTAATTCATCTAAAAGATATAATAAACGTAATGAAGGTAAGGCAATAAAAATTAAAGTAATTGTTGGAATAATTGTTCAAATTAATTCAATTATTTGTCCTTCTAATAAAAATCGATTAATATATTTATTAAAAAATAAATTAATTATTAAATATCCAACTAAAATAGTAATTATAATTAAAATAATTAATGTATGATCATGAAAAAAGATAATTTGTTCTATTAATGGAGAAGCTCTATTTTGAAGGTTAAAATTAGATCAAGTAGCCATTTCTAAAAAAAGGATAAATCCTTTATAAATGGGGTTTAAATCCATTACATATAATCTGCCATATTAGAAATTTCTTAAAATAGGAAGTTCATTATATGAATGTTCAGCTGGAGGTAAATTTTGTAATCATTCAATAGAAGATGATATATTAAGAGAAAATAAAATAATTCGTTGATTGATTATTGATTCTCAAATAATTATTATTATTATTATTAGTGATAATAAAGAAATATAAGATCCGAATGAAGAAATAATATTTCATGAGGTAAAATTATCAGGATAATCTGAATATCGACGAGGTATTCCTGATAACCCTAAAAAGTGTTGAGGAAAAAAAGTTAAATTTACTCCAATAAATATAGTAAAAAATTGAATTTTTAAAAGATAGGGATTTATAGAAAGTCCTGTAAATAGAGGATATCAATGAATAAAACTTCCTATAATAGCAAATACAGCTCCTATAGATAATACATAATGAAAATGAGCTACTACATAATAAGTATCATGTAAAGTAACATCAATAGAAGAATTTGCTAAAATTACTCCAGTTAATCCTCCTACTGTGAAAAGAAATACAAATCCTAATCTTCATAAAATTGATGGACTATAATTAATTTGAGTTCCATGAAGAGTAGCTAATCAACTAAAAATTTTAATTCCTGTAGGGACTGCAATAATTATAGTTGCTGAAGTAAAATAAGCTCGAGTATCAGTATCTATTCCTACTGTAAATATATGATGAGCTCAAACAATAAATCCTAATAATCCAATTGCTATTATAGCATAAATTATTCCTAAACATCCAAAAGTTTCCTTTTTTCCTCTTTCTTGAGAAATAATATGAGAGATTATACCAAATCCTGGTAAAATTAAAATATATACTTCTGGATGCCCAAAAAATCAAAATAAATGTTGATAGAGAATAGGATCTCCTCCACCAGCAGGGTCAAAAAATGATGTATTTAAATTTCGATCAGTTAATAATATAGTAATAGCTCCAGCTAAGACAGGTAAGGAAAGTAATAATAATAGAGCTGTAATTCCAACAGCTCAAACAAATAAAGGTATTTGATCAAATGATATATTATTAATTCGTATATTAATAATAGTAGTAATAAAGTTAATAGCTCCTAAGATTGATGAAATTCCAGCTAAATGAAGGGAAAAAATAGTTAAGTCTACTGATCTTCTTCCATGAGCAATATTAGAGGAAAGAGGTGGATAAACTGTTCATCCAGTTCCAGCTCCATTTTCGACGATTATTCTAGAAATAAGAAGAGTTAAAGAAGGGGGTAAAAGTCAGAATCTTATATTATTTATCCGTGGGAAAGCTATATCAGGAGCTCCTAATATTAATGGCACTAATCAATTTCCAAATCCTCCAATTATAATTGGTATAACTATAAAAAAAATTATAATAAAAGCATGTGCTGTTACAATAGTATTATAAATTTGATCATCTCCAATTAAAGAACCAGGAGTTCCTAATTCAGTTCGAATTAATAAACTAAGAGAAGTTCCTAATATTCTAGCTCAAATTCCAAAAATAAAATATAATGTTCCAATATCTTTATGATTTGTTGAGTAAAGTCATTTTCGCTAATAAAATGGCTGAAATAATTAAGCGATAAATTGTAAATTTATTTATGAGAAAAATCTCTTTTATTAAAGTCTTATATTCAAAAATGATATAAAATTGCAAATTTTAAGGAGTATAAAAATACTAAGGCTTAAAGAATTTCTTTTTTTATAATTTTGAAGATTATTAGTTTATTATAACTTAAAACCTTAGAGAAAAAAAAAAGTTCTAATTATTATTCCTAATAAAGAAATTATTCTGAATATATTAATAAATATTATTGATTTATTTTTTAAGTGGAATTTAAATCATTTAATTTTAAAATAATTAAATGTAATGGAAGAGTAAATAATTCGAATATATAAAAATAATATAATTAATCTTATTAAAATAAAAATAAATGAAATAATAAAAAATTTATTAATAATTAAAAAATTAATAATGATTCATTTAGGAAAAAATCCTAAAAATGGAGGAAGACCTCCTAATGATAAAAAATTAATTAATAAAGAAATTTTAATTAAAGGATTTATATTAATAATAAATAATTGGTTAATAAAATAAATATTTATTAAATTAAATGTAAAACATAAAATTCTAATTAAAAAAGAATATAATAATAAATAAAATAGTCATAAATTTTCTCTAATTAATAAAGCTGCTAATATTCATCCTAAATTATTAATAGATGAAAATGCTATTAATTTACGCAATGATGTTTGATTAATGCCTCCTAAGATACCAATAATTACATTAAAAATTATAATTATTATTAAAAAATTATTATTTATATAATAAGATAATAAAATTATGGGGGAAATTTTTTGTCATGTTATTAAGATAAAACAATTAAATCAGGAAAGACCTTCAATAATATTAGGGAATCAAAAATGAAATGGAGTAGACCCTATTTTTATTAATATAGAGGAATTAATTATAATTGAAATTAAATTATTAATTTCAAAATTTTTTAAAAGAATTATTTTAATTAAAATTGTAAATAAAAAATTAATTGAAGCAATAGCTTGAGTTAAGAAATATTTTAAAGCTGCTTCAGAAGATAAAAGATTTTTATAATGAGAAATTAGGGGGATAAAACTAAGTAAATTAATTTCAAGACCAATTCAACATCCTAATCAAGAATTAGAGGAAATAGAAATTAAGGATCTAAAAAATAAAATAAAATAAAAAAATATTTTATTTGAATTGATATTAAAAAAAATTTAAAATTAGGGGGAAAATTGAATTATAAATTCAATGTAATTAATTACATATATTTTAGTGTAAGGGGCACAATAATTTTTGATATTATTAGATATAGTTAAATTCTATAAAATATAATAAAGGTAGAATTCTACTTAATTTACTCTATCAGAATAATCCTTTAATCAGGCACTTTATTTTTAAAAAAAAGGGATTTCCTATATATTTGGGGTATGAACCCAAAAGCTTTTATTAGCTTATTTT